GCTATACTATCCAGCCGAGCCACTCTCCTTTATTTATCATGCTAAGAAGTAAAAAAAGCCAATAAAGATAAAAATATATTCATCCAACAAAAGGAGAGAGAGGGATTCGAACCCTCGATAGTTATTTTTATGAACTATACCGGTTTTCAAGACCGGAGCCATCAACCACTCGGCCATCTCTCCGAAAGACAATTTCTATTTTATTTTTTTTTCGCCAAATAGAACATATTAATACGATCGCTATGTAGAGAAAGATATAGGGTGTGACTTTCTTTATAGGTCTATCAATCTGGCTATATAAATAAATGAGATACGCGATCCAGTATACCCATTTGTGAAGTCAAAAAGAACCTTTAACTTCATGTCCGAATAGAATAAAGTGGTAAAAAGAAATTGGAACTAAGTCATCTCGAATCAATGGATTCATGATAAAATCCCTTTATTTATTAAAATTTTTTAGTGGGTAAGAGGATTAAATGGTGTATATTCTTTTGTTAATAGCTTGGAGGATTCAAAATATGACTATTGCTTTCCAATTGGCTGTTTTTGCATTAATTATTACTTCATCAATCTTACTGATTAGTGTACCCGTTGTATTTGCGTCTCCTGATGGTTGGTCGAGTAACAAAAATGTTGTATTTTCTGGTACATCTTTATGGATTGGATTAGTCTTCTTGGTGGGTATCCTTAATTCTCTTATCTCTTGAATTCATTCGTTGCAGATCCAAAAATGAGATGACCCCTCCCATTCCATGAATTACACATTCAAATTCAATATAAGTCCATAAAATGCAAATAAAGAAAAAAATGAGAGGGGGGGTCGAACTTCTGGAACTTGAATGAAATATGAATAAAAGATTAATAAATAGTTACTAAATATGAAATAGTAATAAATAACTAAATAAAAAAACTAATAAAAAATTGATATCAAATATCAATATAGAATATAATATTTTATGGAAATAGAAGAATCATATATTTTTGAATATGGAATTCAATATTAATATATAGAATAAATTATATATTAATATATAATATTAATATATAATATTAATATATATATTTATATATATTAATAGAATTGTTAATTGAATTGATTTGGTGGTAGAATTTTATGAAATGACCCCAAACCAAAGAGTGTATCTCGTCTAGCTTTGAACAAATATTATCCATAAATTTCTTATCAAGAAGGCAAAAAATGCGGATATAGTCGAATGGTAAAATTTCTCCTTGCCAAGGAGAAGACGCGGGTTCGATTCCCGCTATCCGCCCAAATATAAATGGATTCAAAAAGATAAAAGATTAGGTATAGTTGACCGGGAAATATAGTAATTTTTTCCTCGCGTCCCAAAAGACAAGTATTAATTAATGACTAGTTAATAGAATCAAACTTACATTTCTTGAAAAAAAAATGTTGCGGAGACAGGATTTGAACCCGTGACCTCAAGGTTATGAGCCTTGCGAGCTACCAAACTGCTCTACCCCGCGATGAAACAAAAAAACTTGGACTAAACTCTAATAAACAAAGAAGAATTGAATGAGCCCCTATTCCATATCTGTACAAATAGAATAGCCTATTTAGACAGAATGGTAAAGGGGCCTCATCGATCATAGAAAAAAATAGAAAAATTAAGGGATACTTAAATCCTTACCAGCTTGATCTTGTTGCCCCTGGCAACAAACATGCATGAACCATTTCCCGAAGGATGTGTCCAGATAGTCCAAAGTCTCGATAGTTAGCTCTCGGTCTTCCGGTCGAAAAGCAACGTCGATGAAGACGTGTAGGTGCACTATTACGCGGTGGGGATTGTAATTTTCCATGAATTTTCCATTTCTCACTTAGCGACGGAATCTTACTTATTTCCTGTTTTGAGGATCGACGAATCAAATGATATTTTTTTTCCAATTTTTGCCTCTTCTTCTCCCGATAAATCAAACTTTTCTTTGCCATAATGCTTCAGTTCCTCTTATTATCAATGATAATGATACAAATCGGATCCTAGATGTAGAAATAAATATAAGAGTGCATACCTATATATTTTTTTTTTAATATATTATTGCGGATAGAATACATAAATAATTAACCGAATTTGCCCGATGTGGAGGCAATCAAGAAAGCCGCATAAGTGAATATATAACCTACAGAAAAGTGAGCTAATCCAACCAATCTTGCTTGCACAATTGAAAGAGCTACTGGTTTATCTTTCCATCGAATCAAATTTGCCAAAGGTGTGCGTTCATGAGCCCATGCTAAAGTTTCAATCAATTCCTGCCAATAACCACGCCAGGAAATTAAGAACATAAATCCTGTAGCCCAAACAAGATGCCCAAATAAGAACATCCATGCCCAGACTGATAAACTATTCATACCAAACGGGTTATATCCATTGATAAGTTGTGAAGAGTTTAACCATAGATAATCTCTTAACCATCCCATCAAATAAGTGGAAGATTCATTAAACTGTGAAACGTTACCCTGCCATAATGTGATGTGTTTCCA